CACCATTCAAGATCTCTTGGCCCACTATTGGCCAAACCACCTGGGCACTAGGTCCAATGTGAGTTGGATCGCTTAGCCATGCTTCATAATTGGAAAAACGAGCACCATGGAAATACATGCCACTCAGCCAAAGAAAGATGATGGAGAGTTGGCCGAAATGGGCACTAAATACTTTTCGGGAAATCTCCTCCAAATCACTAGTATGGCTATCAAAATCATGAGCATCAGCATGTAGGTTCCAGATCCAAGTAGTAGTATCAGGTCCTTTAGCTATTGTTCTTGAGAAATGACCGGGTTTTGCCCATTCCTCGAAAGATGTTTTTACGGGATCCCTATCTACCAAAATTTTTACTTCTGGTTCCGGCGAACGAATAATCATTGAGTCCTCCTCCTTCCGGACAACACATACAAAGAGACCCGCCAATATAAAAATAAAACAAAATTAGTGAACTTATGAGAGAGGTTTATATTGCGTTTCTTTCTCTTCTATTTCCCACCTATTCCATATTTTCTTTTTTCTTTAGTTATTCACTAGAACAATTATGATCCGGAAGTCAATCCGGGGCAAGTGTTCGGATCTATTATGACATAGGATAAAGGCGCTCAACGGACCTTTTTTTTGAATCTTCTAAAACCCTTTCTGAACTTTGAATTGAGATTCAATAATTTTTTTGTGCAACCTAGTGGATTCAGATTTGAATTAGAAATTCCTGGATGGAACTAGTCTTATTTTCTGTCTTAAATAGAAGATATTATGCACTCTATTTCCAATCACGTGACGTGAGCAGTCATTAGCATTGCTAGAGGACATACTGGTATTTCTATTTAGTTTTTTAGGGTCTCTTTTTTTTTTTAGTTTCAATTTGAGTTTGAATAACAGAAAAAAAAGGGGGGAATTCTCTACTCTATTGTATCCACATATCGTTTATCTCTACGAAATACCAGACGAAATAAAATAGAACGATTCTTATTTTAGAAGGGATATAATTAAATTTTTTGTTTTTGATTGGCTGTTCCTATAGAAATTAGAAATGATCTGTTTTATTTTACTGATGGAGACAACAAACAATTAATTACAAAAAATTCAAAATTAATGTAATTAATTACAACAAATTAAATATAAGATATATAATAGAAAATAAAAAAGAAATAAAAAAATATATTTATTATATATATAGAATATTGAAAAAAAAAAATAGCAAAAAAATATAAAATAATAATTAGAAAATAAACAGAGTGTTCTTATTCAAAACGCCCTGTGATCTTCAACCAATTCTGTGCTTCAATATAATTACCAGGGGTAAGGGCTATAGCTTGTTTCCAATATTCTGCGGCTTGATCAAACCAAGCCTCCGCAATTTCAGAATCTCCCTGTCGAATGGCCTGTTCTCCGCGGTCGGAATAGGTGAGTAAATTCCTTCCCTTAGAACCGTACTTGAGAGTTTCCTGCCTCATACGGCTCAGCAATCAATTCTTTTGATGTTCCATTTTGTTTTCTTTTTCTGGAGTTAACCAAACGAAAATGGGTTAATTACATGAGTTTCAAACTTGAATTTAGAGTAATTGATTAAAAAAAAGTTTCATCTTTTTTTTTATAGTTTTATCTTTTCTCCTACCTTCAGAAGAATAAAACATCGACATTAACACTCTTATTTTAGTTTTCTGAAAGGTAACTATCTCGATTTCATATATCATATACTTTCCTATTTCCTATATGATATATCCATTTCTATAGTGTATAGAATCCTTGAGAAAGACTTTTTTTTTTCATAAGAAAGAAAAGACTTACTATCTTTGGGATCTGATACTACACCGCTGCTCAAAACCTTAGGGTAGGGGATCGACTTTATTACATAAGTAGATTCCTAACTTTTGTATCATGATATAAGTAAGCAGTTCTTATTGTATCGGCCCAAAACCTTTCCAATTGATCTTTACGGTGCTTCCTCTATCAATTAGATCTTTTATCCATAGAAAAAAAGTATCTAGGCATATCTATTTCATTTTTTTTTTACTTCCATTCTATGATCTATGAAGTTTTTTTCTTTGCTACAGCTGATAAAAATCGTTGTTTTGGACGATATATATGTAGAAAGCCTTTTTTTTTTCTAGTATTTATTTCTAGTTTTTTTTAGCTGATTTGCTCGTTCTTTTTTTTTTTCTATAGTGGAGATAGTCGCACGTAATGACAGATCACGGCCATATTATTAAAAGCTTGGGGTAAGAACGGATTTCGTTCGAGTGCCCGAAAATAATATTCTAAAGCTTTCGTATGTTCTCCATTACTTGTGTGAATAAGGCCTATGTTATAAAGTATATAACTTCGATCATAGGGATCAATTTCTAGTCGCATAGCCTCATAATAATTCTGTAAAGCTTCCGCATAATTTCCTTCAGATTGCGCCGACATCCGTTACGGTCGTTATTCGGTTCAAAGAATCTCCGTTCCAGAACCGTACGTGATATTTTCATCTCATACGGCTCCTCCTTTATGTGTATAATGATAACAATTAATACATAAAATCAAAAAAGATTGCAGTATTTTTTTTTTTCTCATTATCAATTGTGCAGGGCTAGTGTTTTTACAAGAAATCTCTAGCCAACCTTCCTGTAAAAGAGCTTTTATTAACATCAAGTATGTTGGTACTGGCTAAAAAAAGGATAACTCCAACAATATCTTTGTCCTCAACGCCACTAAATTTCCTGGAATTAGTCACTTCAACAGCCTTCGATGGTTATACGGGTATCCAAAAATACGAACGAGATGGATGTTTGTTGTCCCAACCATTCTTGTTAGTCCCGATCTCGAAAAGAAAGGAAGGATATATTTTACAAAGTTTTTGTGTTGTTGATTCCTAAGCGTAGTGCTTCTTCCCCTATGCCGCCTATTGCTACTAGTGGAGTAGGGTTAACCTAATCCCATAGTATAGGTATAACCTTTCGCTTAATACTTAAAACCCATAATTGAAGCATATGAGGCTGCATTAATCGGGGATACACGACAGAAGGATTTTTTCGTTTTATTTATAAACTTCACCTTCAGCAAGCGTAGGTTTTTTCCAGTTTTTTTTTTCGAATAATGGGTCTTTCTTCTAAGACTGAGATCGGTAAAAAAAAAATAATCAAATCGCACCATCTCTGTAATAAGTGAATGCCTCTTTTTCTCCTGAGGTTGTCGGAATTATTCGTAATAAGATATTGGCTACAATAGAAAAGGTCTTATCAATAAAATTTCCATTTATCCGAGATCTAGACATAGGTATAGGTAGGAATCTATTCGAAAATGGAATTCTTTATCGTGTGAGAAAAGAATCCCACAAACAAAGGAATTGTACAATACAGTACGAAATAACGTAAAAACAGACTCATTAATTCATTTTTTTTAGCCTACGGCCTCGAAGTCGGTTTTTGATAAAAATTTTTTCTTTCTTTTTAGTTCGAATTGCTTAAAGGCGCCTATCCAAAGATGGAATATGAATAACTCATAATTGACCCGGTTTCTGGACCATAATAATTACGTAGGAGAGATGGCCGAGTGGTTCAAGGCGTAGCATTGGAACTGCTATGTAGGCTTTTTTTTGTTTACCGAGGGTTCGAATCCCTCTCTCTCCGTACCTTTGCCTAATTCATTAATTTTACTGACCGCAATATCTCAAATAACAATGGATACCATTTTTACAACTTTCTTTGGTTTGGTATGAATCTTCAATTCAAAAAATGATTTTTGTAAATACGCAAAATACTGGAAAAAGTGGACAAAGAATGAAAAAGGTCCTATATCCATGTGTATGATACATGAATGGGATAAAATACTCGGATCAAAACTCTTGTTATTTTTGTTAGTTTTAAGTCTGACGAGAATAATATTCAACAACCAGCAATTCATTTATTTTCAAACCAACCCATTGACTATCTATTATTTGATTTACTAATCCTTTATATTGGAATGGATGAAAAGTCAAATGCTTTGGCAATTCCTCACGGGGGGCTGAATCAAGATAATTTAGAATCAGAGCTTTCGATTTTTTTTTATCTTTCGCTGTAATAATATCTTGAGGTTTGCAGCGATAACTTGGTATATCTACTATACGACCATTAACTAAAACATGTCTATGGTTAACTAATTGGCGGGCTTGAGGGATAGTCGAAGCCATACCCAATCGAAAAAGTATGTTATCCAAACGCATTTCAAGTAATTGTAGTAAAACCTGACCGGTTGACCCTTTCGCTTTTCCGGCGATACGAATGTATTTAAGCAATTGTCGTTCTGTAAGACCATAATGAAAACGCAATTTTTGTTTTTCTTCTAAACGAATACGATATTGAGATTTTTTACCGGAGCGTGATTGGTTTCTAAGTTCGCTTCCGACTGTAGGCTGTTTACTAGTTAGTCCAGGTAAAGCCCCCAGACGGCGTATTTTTTTGAAACGAGGCCCTCTGTAGCGTGACATAAAGACTCCCTTTAAAATTGAGAATTCCTAAATTGAAATTAAAACTAAACTAAATGACAAATATGATAAATAAAGCGAAATCCAATAAAGTATTGTAGTACAAAGAATAATTATATGAATTCTATCAATATCTGAACTTTATTCTATTGTATAGAAAAAAAAAAAGAGGTTATTTTCTTGAGTTGTTCTACAGAGATCGAACTACGTCCAATTTTTTTATGCCTAAAAAAAAAGACATTATCCATTTTGTAAAAATAAAAACAACAAAAATAGAAAAGCCGGCTATCGGAATCGAACCGATGACCATCGCATTACAAATGCGATGCTCTAACCTCTGAGCTAAGCGGGCTCATATAACCGAAAATGTGCGTGCATAGGAATTTTAAAAACTAGTAGGATCTTTGTTATTAACTGTTTATTATTAGCTATTCAGAACATAATAAAAATGTTATAACATAATTAAATTATTACGAACATAGAAAAGCAATATTTTTTTGAAATTCTAAGACAAAACAAAAAGAGTATAACAATTTGAATTCTATTATTTTAACTTTACTTCTTATTCTTATATATTTTTTATTTTATATTCAAAATTAAAAATCTTTTTTTTTTTCACATTAATAATATATATCTTATTAGAAGATATATGAATTTGATATTTTTTATATCCATCATTTTTGAATCATTTTTTATCTTTATATATATATATTATCTTATATAATATCTTCTATTTATAGAATTTATAGAATTCTATTTTTAATATTATTAATTAAAAAAAAAAAAAGGGGGGGGGATTCTCACTTTTTTTTAATAATGAATAAAATAAAAAATTCGATTCCATTAAACAGTAATTTCAATTACAATATTCTTATACATTAAGATTTAATATCTATAATTATACAATTTATACATTAGAATTTTAAAAAATTGGATTTTCAAGGTTCAAGGTAAATTCTATTATAGAATAGAATTCTAAATTCGATATTTTTATCGAATCTGTATTTCATTAGAAAATCTTTATTTAGAATCGAAAAGATATTCGAATTACTAAATGAATGTCTAATTCGAAATTAATAGAATGATTATTTATAGCCATTAGATTAGTTATAGCTATTCTAAATTAAGAAATATATTCTTAATTGAATTTGAATAAAAAAGATATTTCCATTTTCGTTTTTTTAGTTAGGTTTTTTTAGTTATGGTATATAGTATAGGGTCTGGGTCTGTCCGCTCTAAGTAAAAAAGATAAAAATGAAAGAAAGATAAAGGCCCAATCCCGATCATAATGAAAGATTCCCTTATTCTCATTCGGAAAGGTCAAAACAACATATAAGACTAAGAAAAAAAAATCGACCGTTGAGTATTTCAAATTGCATGAAAAATTATAGAAGGAGGGGTATATAAAAAAGATATATATATGTGGTATATATCTATGTATATTGAATTGCGAATATAGAAATAATAAAATCATTTCAGATTCGACAAAATATGGGTATCCGATCCGATATAGATGAAAAAATAATAAATGAAAAAAAAAAAAGCATCCTAATGAGATCCTAATCTCAAAGAAAAAGGGGGTATGGCGAAATTGGTAGACGCTACGGACTTAATTGGATTGAGCCTTGGTATGGAAACGTACCAAGTGATAACTTTCAAATTCAGAGAAACCCCGGAATTAACAATGGGCAATCCTGAGCCAAATCCCGTTTTCTGAAAGCAAAGAAAAGTTAAGAAAGCGAGAATAAAAAAAGGATAGGTGCAGAGACTCAATGGAAGCTGTTCTAACAAATGGGGTTGACGATATTTCCTTTCGTGTTAGGAAAGGAATCGTTCCATCGAAATTATAGAAAGGATATATACGTATTTGTACTGAAATACTATTTCAATTGATTAATGAGGAGGACTCCAAATTTCTATTTGTGAATCGTTATATCACAATTGAAAGATGTGAATCAAATCAATTCCAAGTTGAAGAAAGAATTTAATATTCACTGATCAAATCATTCACTCCATCATAGTCTGATAGATCTTTTGAAGAACTGATTAATCGGACGAGAATAAAGAGAGAGTCCCATTCTACATGTCAATACTGACAACAATGAAATTTATAGTAAGAGGAAAATCCGTCGACTTAAGAAATCGTGAGGGTTCAAGTCCCTCTATCCCCAAAAGTGAACTCTATAATTCTTTTTACTATATGCTCTTTTTAACAATTCGTTATGTGTCTTATGTTATGTGTTTTATTCAATATAGTTTTTCACAAATGGATCTTTTTTTTCTTTCTTTTTCTGATCACAATCCCAAGTCTTAGAATATATTTGGAATATATAATGATATATATGATACACGTACAATTTTTATTTATAAACGTACAAATGAGCATCTTATCCTTGAGGAACGAACCCTCATGTGAATGATTAACACTACATGATCATTACTCCTACTGAAATTTACAAAGTCTTTTTTTTTTAGTTGACATAGAGTCATTGACATATACTTAAGTAATCTCATAAAATTAAGATGATGCGTCAAGAATGGTCGGGATAGCTCAGCTGGTAGAGCAGAGGACTGAAAATCCTCGTGTCACCAGTTCAAATCTGGTTCCTGGCACATGATGAATTTCTACGAGTATCTATTTCCCATATTCATTAAAATGCAAATATGGGGAATAGATACGTATTTTTTTTTTTATTTCTATTTATTCTCTTCATCTCCTTTAATGTTACTGTCTTTTTAGCGGCAATATACGGCAATATAATGGATATTAATGTGTACGTTACATAGTTCATGATGCAGAACTTTTTTAGTTCATCTTATTGGCTTGGCTCATAGGAAAAGGTATCGTTCCAAATTTACAATCTGAATGAATCCTTACCCTAATTTTTTTGAATCCCTGCATGATTGTTGTGAATTTTGTTATCCATTTGATCCATAATAATAAAGGAATGAGACTTCCTATATTATTATTCTGGCTGATTTCACTTCAATTATTTTGTCTTATCCATAAGAGAATGTATGTATATTCCTTGAATATCTGGGGTTGTGTGGA